TCCAACCAATTCCCAAAAAATATAAATTTGTATCAAATTTGAACTAGTAACTAATCCCAACATGGAAGTACTGAAAAAACTCATATAAGCAAAAAATCTCAAATATCCGTGATCATGAGACATATAATTATCACTATAAATCAGAACCATAATTCCAACAGTAGTGATTAATATTGACATAATAGAAGTAAGTGGATCGATCAAGTATCCGAATTCTAAAGAAAAATCATTATTTATAATCCAAGACCATACATATTGATAGACAGAACTGCTATTTATTTGCTGAATAGACAGATTCATAGAAAAAATCATGACTATACTTAACAATAAAACGCTCTGAAAAGCCCACATACGACGAAGACTTTTTGTTGCCGTCGGAAAAAGAAGAAGTCCCAACCCTATTAACATAGGAACTGGAAGTGGAAGAAAAGGTATTATCCACGCATATTGATATGTCTGTTCCATAAAAAAAGTTTTTTATTCTTAATTAATTGTTTCCGATTCACCGGATTTTACCTCTTTCGAAAAAAGTCAATAAAAAATCAAGATATGCACTAACTTATTGAATACTTTTATATTAAACTTATTGAATACTTTTATATTAATATTTATTCTGAGTCTTTTTAAAATCGTTCAAATATTCAAAACAAGAAGTTACTGTTGGTCAAATGATATGATTAAGTGACATATAAAAACGAATACTTATAATAGTAAAATGAAAATATAGCAAATTTAGGCTAAAAAGAGTACTTTATCTTGATATGAATTATAGGATTAACTAAGGGCATCGGTCTAATCAAAACTCTTGATTTTCATTAGTTTATTTAAACTCATTAACTAATTCATTATGCGATTGATTGTTTTCTATTTCAATCAAATTAGGTGTATTTTTTATCAAGTTTGACTAAAAAAGACTTAACAAAGTTTACAATCCTTTGAGGTATTTTATTACATGTAAATAAAGTATAGAATGAGGAAAATAAAGGTCTTTTAGGTTCTTTATTTATTTTATTAAGTTTGATTTAGCAGATTCTAAAGATATAACTTTGAGAGATAAACAACGAGAACTAAAAGTTCCAAACCAAAAATTTTTGGTTTTACGAATAGTGTATGGAATCAAAAATTTTTTTATTGTTAGTTCGAGTCATTTTTGATCAAATTTTCACGGATCTTTGACATATCTATATTTCTTTTTATAAAGAGAATCTTATTTAGATAAAAAATAGATTAGATAATGAATAAGAAAGAAGAATTCGTTTTGAACAATAGATGTCTTTCACATCCAACTATAACAATGAGTAACTTTTAAATGGCAGTTCCAAAAAAACGTACTTCGATATCAAAAAAGCGTATTCGGAAAAATATTTGGAAAAGGAAAGGATATGGGGCGGCGTTAAAAGCTTTGTCATTAGGGAAATCTCTTTCTACCGGGAATTCAAAAAGTTTTTTTGTACGACAAACAAATAAGTCCTAAAATATCGGAATAATCAGAATGGGTTTGACTCAAAAAATGGGCTCAGTAATTTGTTAATATCAAAGTGAATATAAAATGAATAATTGGCAGTCCCTATTCTAATCAATATGAAATAGACCCTTCATTTTATATTTTATAAAAGAATTCTTCTGTTTTCTTAATTATAAAAAAAAAGAAAAATTTTTTTTTCTTTTTAGTATATTTTCACTCAAATTTTGGTGGTGGGGAGTCTTCTTTTCCCCATCGACCTTTACAATAATGAAAAATTTTTATGTTTCTCGGAAAGGCCATATATAAGATTTTTAGTTCAAATTAATGAAGTGTTGAAACTAATTGATTCCATGTTAAAAATTTTTGGATAACTTTCTGACTTCTTAATTGATTTACTATATGGAATGGAATGAGTTTTCTATATATCTCCTATTTTCAGCCCAATCAATATCAATAAAATAACTGAATTGTTGCAATATTATTGTGTCAATTTGGAGTAATCCAAAATAGACATATAAAAAATTACAAAATAGACATATTTTAAATTAATTGATAAGATTTATTTTTTGTTTCAAATTTATGAAATCAGATAAACCAGAAATCATGACAATAAAAGTAAAAAATAAAACTAATTAACCTTCAAATTGACTTTTGAACTCATTTTTTTATCAATTTGAATCTTTACTAAAAAACTTATTTGATTGAATTGCCTTGTTCAATCTCGACGATTGAATATAAATAGGGTATTATGAGTTCGAGCAAGCCGCTATGGTGAAATCGGTAGACACGCTGCTCTTAGGAAGCAGTGCTAGAGCATCTCGGTTCGAGTCCGAGTGGCGGCATGCCATCTTCTAAAAAAGATCCAATAGATCCTATAATAAAAATAAATTAAATTCCCCATTTCTATTTATTAATTAATTTAATTAATATAGGGGATTCCCTCCCCTTTTTCATTTTTATGATATTTTCAACTTTAGAGCATATATTAACTCATATTTCTTTTTCTATTGTTTCAATTGTAATTACACTTCATTTGATAACCTTATTGGGCAATGAAAGCATAAAACCATATGATTCGTCAGAAAAGGGGATGATAGCTACTTTTTTATGTCTAACAGGATTATTAATCACCCGTTGGATTTATTCAGGCCATTTCCCACTAAGTGATTTATATGAATCATTAATTTTTCTTTCATGGAGTTTCTCCCTTATTCATATAGTTCCTTATTTCAAAATAAGAAAAAATGATTTAACCACAATAACTGCCTCAAGTACTATTTTTACCCAAGGCTTTGCTACTTCGGGTCTTTTAAATGAAATACACAAACCTACAATATTAGTACCTGCTCTACAATCGGAGTGGTTAATAATGCACGTAAGTATGATGATATTGAGCTATGCGTCTCTTCTTTGTGGATCATTATTATCAGTAGCACTTCTAGTCATTACATTTAGAAAGATTTTTTATAGTTCTAAAAGTAAGAATTTATTAAAATTAAATGAGGCGTTTTCATTTGGCGAAATCCAATACAAGAATGAAAGAAACAATCTTTTTCAAAAAACTTCTTTTTTTTCTGATAAGAATTATTACAAGGCCCAATTTATTCAACAATTGGATTATTGGAGTTATCGTGTGATTAGCCTAGGATTTATCTTTTTAACCATAGGTATTCTTTCAGGAGCAGTATGGGCTAATGAAGCGTGGGGATCATATTGGAGTTGGGATCCAAAGGAAACTTGGGCCTTTATTACTTGGATCGTATTCGCAATTTATTTGCATACTCGAACAAAGAAAAATTTGCAAGGAGCAAATTCCGCAATTGTGGCGACTCTAGGCTTTCTTATAATTTGGATATGCTATTTTGGGGTCAATCTATTAGGAATAGGGTTACATAGTTATGGTTCATTTACGTTAACCTATAGTTAAATTCAAGAAAAGTTCTTAAGAATACAAACAGAATGCAATACGGTGTATATAAAACATCTTGTCTCAACCGGCGAGAACCATGTGAATCAAGTAGTATAGTGATTCACGCGGTTCTCGCAAAGACCAAGTACATTGGGTAAAAATTGAAATTCATATTTTGTTTTGACTTTATTTAAAATTTAAGAGAATCAAAATCCTTCTTTTTTTTTTTTTTAAGAAAACAAAACTATCTATAAAAATAATTAGATAGAATACCTTCAACCTTGTCAACTGATAGTGAAAGAACAAAATCGGGGTACATACCAATACCTATTACAGGTAGAAAAATGGAGATGGAAACAAATAACTCGCGCGGTCCAGAATCAAAAACATAAGAGTTTGGAGTATTAAATAACTTGTATCCATAGAATATCTGGCGTGACATAGATAATAAATAAATAGGAGTTAATATCATTCCAATTGCCATTACAAAAGTGATGGCAATTTTGGGCATTAAAAGATATTTTTGGCTGGTAATTATTCCTAAAAAGACTAGCACTTCTGCAACAAAACCGCTCATACCCGGTAATGCAAGGGAAGCCATGGAAAAGCTACTGAACATTGTAAAGATTTTTGGCATGGGGATAGCTACTCCACCCATTTCATCGAGATAAACAAGACGTATTCTATCATAACTCGTTCCTGCCAAGAAAAAAAGTGCAGCACCAATAAAGCCATGAGATATTATTTGTAAAATAGCTCCATTGAGTCCCGTATCGGTTATCGAAGCAATTCCTATAAGTATGAAACCCATATGAGATACGGAGGAATAGGCTATTCTTTTTTTTAAATTACGTTGGCCGGGAGATGTTGAAGCTGCATAGATTATTTGTATTGTGCCTACTATCATCAACCAAGGAGAAAATATAGAATGAGCGTGTGGTAATAATTCCATATTAATCCGAATCAATCCATACGCTCCCATTTTTAATAAAATTCCGGCTAGAAGCATACAAGTACTGTAATGCGCCTCTCCGTGGGTATCTGGTAACCATGTATGTAGGGGTAGAATCGGCAATTTGACAGCAAAAGCAATAAAAAATCCAATATAGAATATAATTTCCAAAGCCACAGGATACGACTGATTAACTGATGTTTCAAAATTTAATGTTGGTTCATTAGAACCATATAAACCGACACCCAGAACTCCCATTAAGAGAAAAATGGAACCCCCCGCCGTGTACAAAATAAATTTTGTGGCTGAGTAGAGACGTTTCTTTCCTCCCCACATGGATAGAAGTAGATAAACCGGAATTAATTCTAATTCCCACATGATGAAAAAAAGTAAAAGGTCCCGAGAAGAAAATGATCCTATTTGACCACTGTACATTGCTAACATCAAGAAATGAAATAATCGAGAATCCCGAGTAACAGGCCAGGCTGCTAAAGTAGCTAAAGTAGTGATAAATCCTGTTAATAAAACGGGTCCTATAGACAGTCCATCTATTCCTAATTTCCAACGGAAATCAAAAAAATTGATCCATTTATAGTCCTCTACTAGTTGGATTAATGGATCGTCCAATTGGAAATGATAACAGAATGCATAGGTTGTTAGAAGAAGTTCTAACATGCATATACATATAGTATACCACCTAATTACCCTATTTCCTTTATGGGGAAGAAAGAAAATTAAGGAACCTGCAAATATTGGTAAAACTACAATTATTGTTAACCAAGGAAATTTGTTCGTGGTAAAGACAAGATACACTTGGACCAGAAAAACCTGTGCCCCAAAATAAGAGATTTTTGAGCACAGGTTTTGGCGGTAAAAAAAAAATGGACTCAAGTAGGGGTTTCTGTAATGTATTAATAAGCTATACCCATGCTGCGGGTTGTTTCATGCCATAAATAAACTCGAACACTCAAGAAATCTGTTGGGCAGGCGGATTCACATCTCTTACAACCGACACAATCCTCTGTTCTTGGAGCAGAAGCTATTTGTTTGGCTTTACATCCGTCCCAAGGTATCATTTCTAATACATCCGTAGGACAGGCTCGGACACATTGAGTACACCCGATACATGTATCATAAATCTTTACTGAATGCGACATTGGATCTATCCATTTTTGAACGTGAGAAGGTTTCAATCTAGTAAATGGATAAATGAATTATATATTTCAATACTAGTACTAGATGAATCGATGAGTTCCCCGAGTTTTTTTTTAATCTATTTCTGGATTGACAGTGCCAAAATACTTTGATTTCTTATCTTTGTGATAACATGATCATATCTTACGTGATAGACCTGCTAATTTGAATTAATTTATATTATAAAAATTTGAATTTCTATGATAATATTACTTATTCAATAAATTCGATTGATTTATACGAGTTGATTTTCTGTTACGATAAATTGATGAAACAATAGCAAGTCCAATAGCGGCTTCAGCAGCTGCAATAGCTATAACAAAAATAGAAAAAATGGCTCCTTTTAATTGACGATTATCAAAAAAATCAGAAAATGTTACAAAATTGAGATTAACCGCATTTAATATAAGTTCAAGACACATAAGAGCCCTAACCATATTTCGACTTGTAATCAATCCATATAGACCAACAGAAAATAAATAGGCACTCAAAACAAGTACATGTTCGAGCATCATTAACCAACTCCTTATCAATCTCGATTCATTTCAATATGAACAACAATTTAACCAATCGGATTGACTAGAATATAGCGAGTAATGTAATAAAGGAATATATTGGGAATAGATTGAACTAATAAAGAATTTATATTTTATATACAAAGTCAAATAGAAAAAAGGAAATACATGTGATAGCTCATAACAAGGTTTTTCCAGTTCTAAAGAGTTATTATTGACGAGCTACAGCAATTGCGCCGATTAACGCAACTAAAAGAATTATTGAAATGAATTCAAACGGAATAAAAAAATCTGTTGATAAATGAATCCCAATTTGTTGACTATTACTTATCAGATCTTGCTCTATAATCTGGTTTGCTTTTGTAGTCCAAATAATCCCGTACCATGACGTATCTGGAATAGTAGCAATTAGTGAAACAAAAAGACTTGTACAGACCACGGAAGTTACTCCATCTCCCACGGTCCAAAGATGGAAATCTTTGGAATATTCTGAACCATTTATGAACATCACAGCAAAAATGATTAAAACATTTATGGCTCCTACATAAATAAGGAGCTGCGCAGCAGCTACAAAATGGGAGTTAGATAGAATATAGAATAACGATATACAAACAAAAACCAATCCCAACGAAAAGGCAGAATAAATGGGATTGGCAAGTAATACTACTCCCAGCCCCCCTAATATAAGACCCAATCCCAGAAAGACTAAAAGAAAATCATGTATTAGTCCAGGTAAATCCATTATATATAAAATAAGAGATAAATAAATCAAAATCTTGCATAACTTTATTGACCCGGTCAGGAAAAAAGAAGTAACTCTACTTTTATAATAGTTCTTAATTATTAAATTTGAAAAATTCCATTTTCATGGATATGGATTGATGTAGATATTGTTATTGGCCTAATCTCTCGAAAGAGTAATTTGAGTCTATCTATTTTCAAATCATCAATATGGACTATAGAAAAGAAATCTATTTTGAATATAAATTCAAATATAAATTCAATTCAAACAAAATTCTCGCCCCCTAATCAATATAATTATGAATATAATTGTAGTTATTCACCAAACAAAAACCTTCATTCTTTTCGATCAAAATGAATTCTTAAATTTTTCTTTCAGGCAAATCTAAAATTGTTCGAATTGTGTAATCGTCAATTATTGACATTGGTAACCGACCCAAAGCAATTTGATTATAATTCAATTCGTGACGATCATAAGTAGAAAGTTCATATTCTTCAGTCATTGATAAACAATTTGTTGGACAATACTCAACGCAATTACCACAAAATATACATATTCCGAAATCAATACTGTAATTAAGCAATCGTTTCTTTCTAATATCAGTTTCCAATTTCCAATCAACAACGGGTAGATCTATAGGACATACGCGAACACATACTTCACAAGCAATGCATTTATCAAATTCAAAGTGGATTCGACCGCGGAAACGCTCGGATGTGATCA